ATGGATAACTTATGTTATGCTATTCAATAGATCAATAGAAAACCCTCAAATTTTTTATAAGGTTTCCCTTATTGGCTTCATAATTGAAAGTAAAGATCTTGGGAAAATGTAAGTCAATGATCAATGGGTTCTAATAATTCATGAAAGATATTATCGTATTGACACAATTCAATTATATGCGAAATCTAACCCTTTTTGGTTAAAAGTTTTATTCGAATCCTTTCATTTCAAGTAATTGGTTGGTATAATATAATAAATACTTATAACTTAACTAAAAAAAAATAATTAACAACTATACAACTATAATATAATAAAAATAAACTATATTATAATAAATAAACTATTAATAATAAGAAATTAATAATAATAAATAAAAAAAGAATATAAAATATATATAAAAAAGATATATATATATATATAATAGTAGATAATAGTAGTAGATAATAGTAATAGTATCTACTATTTAGATCATATTTAATGAAAGAAAGAAAACATAGTTGTAACAATCAATATTCGTGATGCAATCATTGTTGGATTAGGTCCAAGACAAAGATTCTTTCTTGACCAAACTACAAGTATGGAACTCCATGATATGGAAAGACAGAATATAGAACCTAAAAGGATAATTGAGGTGGCTCGTTTTCGAATCGACTTTTGGACCCGAAAAAGAGAACAAAAATAAAGTCAATTGAAATTGAAAATTTCAATTAAATAATTAAATAAAGTAAAAGTTTTTGTTTCTCGATAGATCCTTTCGATGGATGGTGGAACACCTTTTTTTCTTCTTATTCGATATATTATGGGTAATTAACTAACCTATTTATTACTATACTGAATGCAATGAGTTAAAGTTAAAATAAGTAATAAGGTAGTATCAGGTCGTTCGCTCCAAAAAAATGGAATTGAAGCTATTTTAAAATCCAATTCTTTTATTCCAAAATTAATGAAAATAGAATTTCATCTTCGAATGAAGTTACACGACACAGTTCTTATTACTATTACTTTACTCAACTCAAAAATTGCACAATGAATTTGTTGATTCGGAATCACAGGATCGGTCGATGTCACATCTGATGAATCAAAATTTTTCTACCTATGTTATGTCACTCTATCTTTTTTTTAGTATTATCTATAATGACCGATGAATCATGAATTTTCCATTGGAACTAAACTAATTCTCTTAATTGGTTTTTATTACCCTCGTATCTGGGAAAAATGGAAACTTAGGTAAGTGTTTTATCAACATATGTAGAAAAAAAAACATATCTAATAAAGCCCTTTCATGCTTACTATAACTAGTTATTTCGGTTTTCTACTGGCTGCTTTAACTATAACCCCAGCTCTATTTATTGGTTTGAACAAGATACGACTTATTTGAAAATGAATTGAATAAAAAATTCAGAAAAATAGTTCTCGGGAATTCCAGATATTCTATGGTTCTTTCCCGCACCAATTGCCAATTTTTTTCTTGGTCATTGAGATTCACGGATAATTCAGATTAATATTTAGGGATAGATCTTACCCCTTTTTTTTATCCCCTCAAACAAACCGAAATGATTGAAGTTTTTCTATTTGGAATCGTCTTAGGTCTAATTCCTATTACTTTGGCAGGATTATTTGTGACTGCATATTTACAATACAGACGTGGTGATCAGTTGGACCTTTGATTGAGTAACATTTCTTTTTTTGATTGACCTCCTACAGGGAGGAGGTCAAATTCCAGTTGCAATTCAACTTTGTTTTGTTAAGTTATTTTATTGTGATTCGACATATATAAGATAGACGGAATCACGCTCTGTAGGATTTGAACCTACGACATCGGGTTTTGGAGACCCGCGTTCTACCGAACTGAACTAAGAGCGCTTTCAAAGAAAATTTTTTTTTTTTCCACTTAACTTCTAACACATCTCGCATACATATAGTATCCAAAAATAAAAGATTATGCCCCATTTTAATCGATCTCAATTAATCTCTCGTTACTGTCCATAGGAGAAGTAATAGGTAGGGATGACAGGATTTGAACCCGTGACATTTTGTACCCAAAACAAACGCGCTACCAAGCTGCGCTACATCCCTTTTTAAAATTGTTGTACAGTGTCATTGTACAAAATACCTGTCTTGTTTTCCACATCTTTATTTTCTCCTCTATCTATATAGAACTTTCTTGTCATTTCTTGTTTTTGGTTTCATATAATAAAAGAATTATATACATCTGAAACCCAACCTAACGTATAAAAAAGAATGAATATTTATCTGTAATGCTCAGGAAGAAGGGGTCATCTTTTTCTTTTTTAGTGACAGGGAAATCTCATCTATTGGTTCATTGTACATATCCATTTTTGTTAGGAAATCCGCGTAAAAATAAATAAAAATGATCTTGTCTTGAACTACAGCATCTGACAATATATGTATTACAATAAAGAAGGAGGATTTTCAATGCGAGATCTAAAAACATATCTCTCCGTGGCACCTGTGTTAACTACTCTATGGTTTGGGTCTTTAGCGGGTCTATTGATAGAAATTAATCGTTTATTCCCAGATGCCCTGTCATTCCCCTTTTTTTCATTCTAGTTATTGATATGCGAAGAAATGAAGAAATAGAATTCCACATGACGTAACTAAAATTTCGCCTCTCCCTTTCAATTCTTTAGGATAGTAAGGAAAGAGAAAGAAAAAGTGTATTGAACCTCATAAGAAATCCGGTAGATCCAAGATCGAATTTGGGAAAACAGAAATAAAATTCAAATGTGTATCCAGTCTAGGGCAGGCTCCACGAAATCATAACATAGAAAGAAGATACTTAAATGAAATATTGGGATTTAGAATAGAAATAATTGATAGTTAGAAAGAAATTGTATTACTTAATTATTATTCTATTTTGTATTACTTAACTTAATATATACTATATTAATACATATTCTATTAATTAGATAATAAATTAATTAGATAAGATAATAAGAAGAATTACAACGAAATGGTTAGAAATGGAATTTCTAATTAGTAACTTCTATTGATTTTTTTCTTCTTCTTCGGTTCGGATCGAAAATAGAAGAGTTAAGTTAAGTCGATCCAAAATCTAAAGGAGGTTCATGGCCAAGGGTAAAGATGTCAGAGTCAGAGTTATTTTGGAATGTACCAGTTGTGTCCGAAATAGTGTCAATAAGGAATCGCGAGGCATTTCTAGATATATTACTCAAAAGAATCGCCACAATACACCCAGTCGATTAGAATTGAGAAAATTTTGTCGCTATTGTCATAAGCATACGATTCATGGGGAAATCAAGAAATAGATCGAAGGAAACATCATGTGTTCGATCTTTCCAAAGAACAGGACAGGAAGAGTAAGAACTTAACATATATAATATACATAATATATACAAATCAAACCCGATTTTATGTAGATATTATTTCATGTGTATAGATATATAGTATATGAATCAAATAATATATGAATCAAAGCCTATTTCGGTTGGATCTGAAATGAATAAATAAATAGAACTTTAGAGATAAGGAATAAACCATGGATAAATCCAAGCAACCTTTTCGTAAATACAAGCGATCTTTTCGTAGGCGTTTGCCCCCAATAGGATCGGGGGATCGAATCGATTATAGAAACATGAGTTTAATTAGTCGATTTATTAGTGAACAAGGAAAAATATTATCTAGACGAGTGAATAGATTGACCTTGAAACAACAACGATTAATTACTATTGCTATAAAACAAGCTCGTATTTTATCTTTGTTACCTTTTCGTAATAATGAGAAACAATTTGAGAGAGCTGAGTCGATCCCAAGAACTACTGGTCCTAGAACCAGAAATAAGTAGGTATACTCCTCAATTGACTCAAAAATCCAATTGGACCTCAAGCTCTGATGTTTTGTTCGGTTCGAAAAGGCCTAGAATCCAGATTTGATTCTTGTGTTATAATATAAGAAACAAAAAATGGGGTAGAAGAAGAAATATTTTTTTTTTATTGAAAGATGTTCGTTCATTTCTACTACTTATCTTAATTTATTTTTATTCTATATCTTCCCGGAGTTCATTCTCCGGGGAATTCTGTTTCAATCATTCCTGTATATTACTTTGGAATCTCCTTTATTTGATAATCTTATTGGAAATCATGTAAAGACAATTCTTATTTGAGATAGCTATTTGCGCAAGTATTTTACGATTAAGAAGCAATTGCTTCTTGTACAGATTGTGTATTAATCTACTATAACTATGGAATACCTTATTCTCACGAGTTACTGCATTTATCCGAGTGATCCACAAACGACGAAAATCCCTCTTTTGTCTGCCTCTATCTCGATGAGAGGAAACCAAAGCTCTCATTTTCTGTTGAGTAATCGTTCGAGTAAGTCTTGAATGAGCCCCTCTAAAGGTTGATGCAAATAAACGAATTTTTGTTCGACGTCTCCGAGCTGTATATCCTCGTTTAACTCTAGTCATTGAATCAGATTAAAGCTTAATGAATAACTAATAGATTTCTCTTCTTTCAGTCATCCTTTTCCCCTTCCCAGGTCGATTAATAACAAAACGGATTATTCCGATATATAAAATATCAATTCCAATGGCTTTTGCTACTATGACCTTCCCAACCACGATTTTGTATTCTATTCCTTCCAGTTATTTCACTGGAAATAAGAAATTAGAACGATACTAAATAAAAATAAAAAAAAATAGTGGGTTCCATCGTTTCTATGGTTACCTCTTAAACGGTGAGGTCCTCTCTATACACCGGAGCCTCTTCTTTCATTTAATCAAATGTTATTGTTAACTTGTATAGTTCACACTCTTTGGCTCTACCTATCTACAGTAATAGCTCTTTTCACAAAAAGAGTTATCCATACAGTGACGGCATTTAATTATGAAAGTTGGCTAGGTAGCTGACCCTGTTAGTCCGTTCTTTCAAGAAAAGGAGCATAACCTTTTTGCTTCTTATGATACCATTTCCTCCGCTTAATGGATAACCATTTGCTACCAATGGGGAATTGCTTCTTATTTCAAATCTAGATGATTGGATTTGCACCAATGGAAACCATAAATTCCATATACAATATGGGTATATGATAGATCTTCTCTATCTATCCTATTCATTGGTACTGGTCATTGATACTGAAAAAATTGTCTCATTTGTCCGAACTTATGATCTGAACGAGTCGCACATACACCCTAGTACATGTTCCTCGACGCTGAGGACATCCTCTAAGAGCGGGAGATTTTGTAACATTTCTTATTGGCTGTCTTGTGTTTCTAATAAGTTGTTTAATAGTTGGCATGTCGTATGTATATATATGTATATATAGAATAAAATAAAATGGGTTGGTTTAGATCGATCTTAACCTGATGATTGATCATCATGAATTATTTCTATTCAATATCAAATCACAGAAAATTTGAATTATGGTTTGAAATAAAATAGATTTATATGAAATCCCCAGTATTTTCATTTTCGACCGCTACAAGATCAACAATGCCATGAGCTTGGGCTTCTGTTGCTGACATAAAAACATCCCTTTCCATATCCTCGGATACAACCCATAAAGGATTGCCCGTTCTTTGTACATAAACCTTTGTTAGGGTTTCGCGAAGTTTCAGTAGTTCTTCCGCTTCCAGGATAAATTCCCCTGCTTGCGCCTCATAAAAAGAACTAGCAGGTTGGTGAATCATAACCCTGATGATATTGATATAACATCATGAACGGTTCTTCTATCTCGCATGATTGGGCTAAACTAAAGTAGGGGATAAAGAAATAACAAGAAAAAAAATCAAATAGAATTGAACAACCGTACAGGCATCTTTTGTTCATTGCATACGGCTCCGCAATGGAATTGACTTTTTCTTCTCTTCTATTCTATCGAATAAAGAAATAGAATCCATCTAATCCAGATCGTTGAATGATCCATTTACCACCCTTCCCTTCGTAGAAGTAAAAAAGAATACTATGATGGTTCTGTTACTTTATATATTTATCTCGTCTGTGATTTAGCAATCCCAAAGTTTCTTTTTGATACGATCAAATAAGTAAAAAATGATCTTTTTTTTTTTCATTTTCGTACTCTTTCTTTCATAGCATAAGTATCAGAAAGAGACTTCTGGTGTGGAAGAAAAGTGGTTTGTGACGCTGAAATGTACTCCCGACACATAAGATCAAATCGGAAATAACCTTTATTTCATACTACTATCTCGATACAAAATCTCATGTTATGAAAAAACAATAATGGTTTGCTCATATCGAACTCGAAGTGCCATGCTATTATTACTTATAATTTTCTTTTATAATCAATATGGCGAAGGCATAGTCTTCTTTTTTTTTTTCAATCAAATAAAAACTCATTGGCGCCAAGCGTGAGGGAATGCTAGACGTTTGGTAATTTCTCCTCCGACCAGAATAAAAGATCCCATTGACGCGGCTAATCCCATGCATATTGTATGCACATCAGGTGGCACAAATTGCATAGTATCATAAATGGCTATTCCTGGTATTACCCATCCGCCGGGAGAGTTTATAAACAAATAAAGATCCCTAGTATCATCTTCTATACTGAGATATACCATGAGACCAACAAGTTGATTTGAGATCTCGCTATCAACCTCTTGGCCTAAAAAAAGTAATCTTTCTCGATAAAGTCGGTTGATTAGGACAAAATTGTATCTCTAAGGAAAAAATTGCATCCCTTAGGAACCGTACGTGCACCTTTGGATGCATACGGTTCAAAAAAAATTGCGAAAAAAAAAAAAGAATCAATGTGTCGATTCCAGTTTTATTTCTTTTTTTTTTTTTTTTATGTAACAGGTTTTTTTAATGAAAGGTCTTCTATTTAAAAAAACGAGATGAGTTTTGGCTCCCTTCCCTCTAAAAAAAAAAAAAGAGATTACTGAACTTATTAAACTAACCTATCATTGATGTATTGTTTCATCGATATTAAAATCACGATGTCATTGTCTTGTTCCTGAATGGGCCCTTTCAATTCTTTTAGGTTCATGGTCTACCCCGGGAAAAGATCTGTCCGAATTCTATTTGCACATATAGGACAAATGGTCTCAGTACCATTTTTTTGTTATGACTTCTTTTTTTTAGTTAATTTCGTGTCTTGCTTTCCCAAAACTATTTGATGTATTCATCATACTATTCCGTTGGTTGGCAATTTTGGATCACTACTATCACTACTATAGTAATAGTAGGTATAAAGTAATAGTAGGTATAAGAATCATTTATGATACAAGTGGTAATCGTACATATATTATATTAACAATTTGTTATTGATTTGGTATTTTCTGAACGGAGCCTGGATACTTTATTTTATCAGTCCAAGTAAACCATAAATTCTTATAAATTTATAATATTGATCCCCAATATAAAAAAAATTGATCTAATTGCACTTCACGCTCCGAATGATTGATTGATGCTTCACTCAATACAATATCTCTTGGGCGAAACAGAGGATATCTCGATCAGGGGAGAGAACGGGTAAATCCCATATGACCCAATATGTCTGACAAGTCGCACTATACGTCAACCCAAACCGCATCTTCCTCTCCAGGACTCCGAAAAGGTACTTTTGGAACACCAATGGGCATTAAATTAAAGAAAAAAATTTAGTACTATACTTCACTTTAATATGGAAACGTAACAATCAATGGTTTATTGTCTTCATCCCTTTTTTCTCTTTATTCTATTTGATACATAGATTGGAAAGTTTCTAGAGTAAGACAGAATGAATAAAGAAAAAATTTGAACGAAGAAATCGATCGTTCGAATGATAAACAAGTATCTATCCATTCGTTCCCCAAAAATGGGACCAATCCTCCCATTGCGTATTGGTACTTATCGGGTATAGAATAGATCTGCTTCTCTTTGTTCTTACGAACAAAATTGTTCCGTTATTTTCAATGGAATAAATATTAATCCTTTCTGATACAGAATCTACTGAAAAGGTTAGGTACATAGTATATATAGATATAGTCTTTTCCAACGCGATAAAATAAAGTGACATAGTGTCTATTTTTCTTTGATAAAGAGGTATTTCCATGGGTTTGCCTTGGTATCGTGTTCATACTGTCGTATTGAATGATCCCGGTCGATTGCTTTCTGTTCATATAATGCATACAGCTCTAGTTTCTGGTTGGGCTGGTTCGATGGCTTTATACGAATTAGCAGTTTTTGATCCCTCTGATCCCGTTCTTGATCCAATGTGGAGACAAGGTATGTTCGTTATACCCTTCATGACTCGTTTAGGAATAACCAATTCGTGGGGTGGTTGGAGTATTTCAGGAGGAACTATAACAAATCCGGGTATTTGGAGTTATGAAGGTGTGGCAGGGGCACATATAGTGTTTTCCGGCTTGTGCTTCTTGGCAGCTATCTGGCATTGGGTATATTGGGACCTAGAAATATTCTGTGATGAACGTACGGGAAAACCTTCTTTGGATTTGCCCAAGATCTTTGGAATTCATTTATTTCTCTCAGGGGTAGCTTGCTTTGGCTTTGGTGCATTTCATGTAACAGGTTTGTATGGTCCTGGAATATGGGTGTCCGATCCTTATGGACTAACTGGAAAAGTACAATCTGTAAATCCAGCGTGGGGCGCGGAAGGTTTTGATCCTTTTGTTCCGGGAGGAATAGCCTCTCATCATATTGCAGCGGGTACTTTGGGTATATTAGCTGGCCTATTCCATCTTAGTGTCCGTCCGCCTCAACGTCTATACAAAGGATTACGTATGGGCAATATTGAAACTGTACTTTCCAGTAGTATTGCTGCTGTTTTTTTTGCAGCTTTTGTTGTTGCTGGAACTATGTGGTATGGTTCAGCAACTACCCCAATCGAATTATTTGGTCCTACTCGTTATCAGTGGGATCAGGGATACTTTCAGCAAGAAATATATCGAAGAGTTAGTGCCGGGCTAGCCGAAAATCTTAGTTTATCGGAAGCTTGGTCTAAAATTCCCGAAAAATTAGCTTTTTATGATTATATTGGTAATAATCCGGCAAAAGGGGGATTATTCAGAGCAGGCTCAATGGACAATGGGGATGGAATTGCTGTTGGATGGTTAGGACACCCCGTCTTTAGAGATAAAGAAGGGCGCGAGCTTTTTGTACGTCGTATGCCTACTTTTTTTGAAACATTTCCGGTAGTTTTGGTAGATGAAGACGGAATTGTGAGAGCTGATGTTCCTTTTAGAAGGGCAGAATCAAAGTATAGTGTTGAACAAGTAGGTGTTACTGTTGAGTTCTATGGTGGCGAACTTAATGGAGTAAGTTATTCTGATCCTGCTACTGTGAAAAAATATGCTAGACGTGCCCAATTAGGTGAAATTTTTGAATTAGATCGGGCTACTTTGAAATCCGATGGTGTTTTTCGTAGCAGTCCAAGGGGTTGGTTCACTTTTGGGCATGCTACGTTTGCTTTGCTCTTCTTTTTCGGACACATTTGGCATGGCGCTAGAACCTTGTTCAGAGATGTTTTTGCTGGTATTGATCCAGATTTGGATGCTCAAGTGGAATTTGGAGCATTCCAAAAACTTGGAGATCCAACTACAAGGAGACAAGTAGTCTGATACGACATTGTTGTGGTATCTTTCGCCTCTATTTTTTTTTGATTTGACATCGGGTATCAGAGAAATCTTGACTTGAATCACCATCTTTTCTTTGACTTTTTTTCTTTCTTTATATGATATGGTAAATGATCCCAAATGAATAGGTGTGGAAGCTATAATTGTAAACCACGATCGAATCCATGGAAGCATTGGTTTATACATTCCTTTTAGTCTCGACTTTAGGGATAATTTTTTTCGCTATCTTTTTTCGAGAACCGCCTAAGGTTCCGACTAAAAAAATGAAATAACTTTTCGAAATAATTTAATTGAAGTAATGAGCCTCCCAATATGGGAGGCTCATTACTTCAACTAGTCCCCGTGTTCTTCGAATGGATCTCTTAGTTGTTGAGAGGGTTGCCCAAAAGCGGTATATAAGGCGTACCCAGTAAAGCTTACAAGTAAACCAGATATGGAGATGGCGACTAGGGTTGCTGTTTCCATTTTTAGATAATTTCAAGATCACAATGGATCTACGATAAGATCGCTTATTTACAACTACAACGGAATAGTATACAAAGTCAACAGATCTCAACCAATCGTTAAATAGGATTTATGGCTACACAAACCGTTGAGGATAGTTCTAGATCTGGGCCAAGACGAACTACTGTAGGGGATTTATTGAAACCATTGAATTCGGAATATGGTAAAGTAGCTCCGGGATGGGGGACTACACCACTTATGGGGGTCGCAATGGCTCTATTTGCGATATTTCTATCTATTATTTTGGAAATTTATAATTCTTCCGTTTTACTGGATGGAATTTCAATGAGTTAGGTTTATAAGAACTATGAAGTCCTAGTCTTTCAATCAAAGAAAAAATTACTTTAGACTTGGATTTCTAGACCATTCTATTCTGGTAGTTCGACCGTGGAATTTATTTGTTTCGGTATTTCCGGAATATGAGTGTGTGACTTGTTATAATTGATCCTATTGATAATACATAGAATGGACCTGTTATCTCTATCAAGATGATTCTACCTCGTCGGATATTTATTCTAGTATCTGGAGCACGGAATATATAGAATAGATCAAGAAAAGAAATATTTGAACTATGATTCATACCTACTATTTATTCAGACCTCGCAACCGGACTCAAAAAAAATTCAAATAGGTATTTCCTAAATCAAACGAATTTTATTCCTTCATATTTATTTTGACCGAAGGATAACTCTTTCTCTAGATTTTGTTGAGTCATTACATCCATTCATTCAATAAGTGATCATCAAAGGTTCTTACTCAGAGAACCTTTGAGTTTAGCTTGAGGCTAAATCATCGTGGTTCTAGTATGAATCTGAGGTTTCAATTGATTCATAGGGTCTCAACAAGAGAATTCCTATCAATAGTAAAACAAGAGTAAATCCGCAGTACGCACAAAAAAAAAAAATAAATCAAATAACAAATAAAAAATAGGGAAGAGAAGATTCAAGAGGCCTGTAACGATCAACATAAAGAAAGACAGATGAGCCAACTTGATATTTTTTGGTATTATCATCACAAAGAAGAGATTCCAGATTTTTGTTACTTCGTATCTTCGAGGCAAATCGAATCAAGCGGCTAATGAAGTTTTGAACTTTCTATTATATATCCGTTGAAATCAGTATTTGTGTGTTTCCGCTTGAGCCGTACGAGATGAAATTCTCATATACGGTTCTCAGAGGGGGAGTTCTATTGGGTTACCTATCTCAATAAAGTATATGATTGGTTTGAGGAACGTCTTGAGATTCAGGCGATTGCAGATGATATAACTAGTAAATATGTTCCTCCTCATGTCAACATATTTTATTGTTTAGGGGGGATCACACTTACTTGTTTTCTAGTACAAGTAGCTACGGGTTTTGCTATGACTTTTTACTATCGTCCAACCGTTACAGAGGCTTTTTCCTCTGTTCAATACATAATGACTGAGGCCAACTTTGGTTGGTTAATCCGATCAGTTCATCGATGGTCAGCAAGTATGATGGTTCTCATGATGATCCTGCACGTATTTCGTGTGTATCTCACAGGTGGATTTAAAAAACCTCGCGAATTAACTTGGGTTACAGGTGTGGTTTTGGCTGTATTGACTGCATCTTTTGGTGTAACTGGTTATTCCTTACCTTGGGACCAAATTGGTTATTGGGCAGTAAAAATCGTGACAGGCGTACCTGAAGCTATTCCTGTAATAGGATCTCCTTTAGTAGAGTTATTACGTGGAAGTGCTAGTGTGGGCCAATCCACTTTGACTCGTTTTTATAGTTTACACACTTTTGTATTGCCTCTCCTTACTGCCGTATTTATGTTAATGCACTTTCCAATGATACGTAAGCAAGGTATTTCGGGTCCTTTATAGAGAAGACATATCATAGATATTTGTAATTGATCATATATCGGGGAGGACAATAGTATTTCATTGCTACAAATATGGATTATTGAAAAAAAAAATAAGACATGTTTTTTGGATACTTCTCTTCAACTCGGAAGTATTGTATTCCTTATTTGATACGAATAGTTGAAGTGGATTTTCCGAGGAGAGAATGGATTATGGGAGTGTGTGACTTGAACTATTGATTTGGCCATGCAGATATATGATTTTATTCGCCACGTTGGAATTCACAACCAAATGTGTCTCCGCATCCAACCAAAACGTAAGCCCCCTACGTAGCAGAGGATAGGCCGGTTCGCTTGAGGAGAATATTTTCTATGATCATACCCGAATCATGTCATCCACGAACAGGCTCCGTAAGATCCGTAGAATAGAATAAGTGATGTGGCATGATCCAATGTTCTATCTATTCCACTTAACTTATTGATTTATTATAGTGTGGAAATGCATTCATTTCCTTTGCATCGATTCCGATCTATGATACTATCGGAGTGAAAGAAGGGATCTAAGGAAGAACAGAGGCTAGACTTTATTAGTAAC